AATATCTAAATTTTCTATTTTTAGATGCTTTTTCAGACCTATTGCCGATGCTAAGTAGCAGTCACAAATTTGTATCCGTTTTTCATTATATTATGCACAGATCAGCATGGCGAATTCTTAAGCTAAAATGGCGAGCTCTTAAGCTAAAATTGTGGGGATTGTGGGCACCGATAAGTGAGATTTCAAGTGATATTTCGTGGAAGTGTTTCCGTAGGCTTCTTCGCGTCGAAGAAATGATTCATCGAAATAATGAGTCACCGTTGATATCGACACATCTGAGCTCGCCAAATGTTCGGGAGTTCCTCTATTCAAGCCTTTTACTTCTTCTTCTTGCTGGATGTCTCGTTCAGGTACTTCTTTTCTCTGTTTCTCTAGACTCTAGTGAGTTACAGACAGAGTTCGAGAGGATAAAATCTTTGACGATTCCATCATACACGATTGAGGTGTACAAACTTGTGGATGGGTATCCTAAACCTGAACCGAATTCTTTCTGGTTAAAGAATCTCTTTCTAGTTGCTCGGGAACAATCCGAAGATTTTCTAACAGAAATACTGGGTTTTGCGCGATTTGGTGGTGGTCCCGGGGTCCAATTTATACAGAAGATATTTTTCAATCTCATCGATCTCATAAGTATCATACCAAATCCCACCAATCGAATCACTTTTTCGAGAAATACAAGACAGCTAAGTCATACAAGTAAAGAGATCTATTCATGGATAAGAAAAGGACAAAGGTTTCAGACTCATGATGAAATAGAATCCTGGATCGAGACCTGTGATTGGTTTTTGGATAAAGAGAGAGTTTACTCGTTTCATTTCTCCACCTTAAGGCCAGAAAAAGGGATTGATCAAATTCTCCGGAGTCTGACTCATATTGATCATTTAGTAAAGAGTGACTATGGTTATCAAATGTTTGAACAAGCGGGAGCAATTTACTTACGATACTTAGTTGACATTCATCAAAAGGATCTAATGAATTATGAGTTCAATACATCCTGTTTAGCAGAAAGACGGATATTCCTTGCTCATTATCAGACAATCACTTATTCACAAACCTCGTGTGGGGCTAATAGTTTTCATTTCCCATCTCATGGAAAACCAAAACCCTTTTCGTTCCGCCTAGCCCTATCCCCCTCGAGGGGTATTTTAGTGATAGGTCCTATAGGAACTGGACGATCCTATTTGGTCAAATCCCTAGCGACAAACTCCTATCTTCCTTTCATTACGGTATTTCTGAACAAGCTGGATTTGAAAATAGTTATTGATGATCTCGATCCTGAGGACTATACGGAAGCGCTTGATGATGTGGATATTGGTGGTATTGATGATGATAGCGACCCTGCTAAAGAATATATGTATGCGCTTAAAGATGGGGACGATATTGATGATCGTGACTATATTTATTCGAACTTGGACTCGGACCCGGAGCTGAGGGAGGAGTATACGGTGGATGATGAGATACTTAGGTATATCGTCGAGTTGGAAATAGACCTAGCTTCTATCAACTTGCAATTCGAATTGGCAAGAACAATGTCTCCTTGCATAGTATGGATTCCAAACATTCATGATCTGTATGTGGATGAGTCGGAGTCCCTCGGTTTATTATGGAACTCTCTCTCCGGGGATAGTGAAAGACGGTCCACTAGAGATATTCTTGTTATTGCTTCGACTCATATTCCCCAAAAAGTGGATCCCGCTCTAATAGCTCCGAATAAATTAAATACATGCATTAAGATACGAAGGCTTCTTATTCCACAACAACGAAAGCACGTTTTCACCCTTTCATATACTAGGGGATTTCACTTGGAAAAGAAAATGTTCCATACTAATGGATATGGATTCGGGTCCATAGCCATGGGTTACAATGCACGAGATCTTGTAGCAATTACCAATGAGGCCCTATCGATTAGTATTACACAGAAGAAATCCATTATAGACACTAATACAATTAGATTTGCTCTTCATAGACAAACTTGGGAGTTGCGAGCCCATGTAAGACCGGTTCCGGATCATGGGATCCTTTTCTATCAGATAGGAAGGGCTGTTGCACAAAATGTACTTATAAATAATTGCTGCCTTATAGATCCTATATCTATCTATATGAAGAAGCAATCATGTTACGAAGGGGATCCTTATTTGTACAAATGGTTCTTCGAACTTGGAACGAGCATGAATAAATTAACGATACTTCTTTATCTTTTGAGTTGTTCTGCCGGATCGGTCGCTCAAGATCTTTGGTCTCTACCCGGACCCGATGAAAAAATTTGGATCACTTCTTATAGACTCGTTGAGACGGATTCTGATCTAGTTGATGGCCTATTAGAAGTAGTAGAAGGCGCTCTGGTGGGATCCTCGCTTCTTCGGCCCGAACCAAGGAATCCCTTAGAGATGATGGAAAATGGATCTCGTTCTATCTTTGATCGTAGATTTCTCTATGAATCGGAGTTTAAAGAATGGGCAGAAGGCACCGACCCGCAACAGTTAGCGGAGGATGTAGTCGA